GTACCTACTCATTATTAGTTAATAAATAACTCTAATGATTGGATTTCTATGCTTATTCTGAGAGGAAATGAAATATTCAAATGATTTTTCATCGAATGACTATTCATCTATTTATTTTGATGTACATAGTGGTGAGAAAGCTCTATGGAAAAATGGTGGTTCAATTCGATGTTATCCAATGTGGAGTTAAAATACAGGTGTATGCTAAGTAAATCAATCGATAGTTTTGGTCCTATTGAAAATATCAGTGTAAGTGAAGACAAAATTCTAAATGATACAGATAAAAATCCAGACGATTGGGGGAATAGTGAGAGTTCTAGTTACAGCAGTGTTGATCGTTTAGCCGGGGGCAGGGGTATTCGGAATTGCAGTGCTGATGACACTTTGTTAGTTCGGGATAGTAATAGGGGTAGTTATACCATATATTTTGATATGGAAAATCGAATTTTTGAGATTGACAACGATCATTCTTTTATGAGTGAACTAGAAAGTTCTTTTTCTAATTATTGGAAGTCTAGTTATTTGAATACTAGTTATTTGAATAATAGGTCTAGTAGGGACGACTCCCACTATGATTATGATACTAAATATAGGTGGAATAATTACATCACTAGTTGTATTGATAGTCACCTTCATTCTCAAATCTGCATTGATAGTTATATTTTAAGTGGCAGTGACAATTCCAGCGAAGGTTACGTTTATAGTTCCATTTTTGGTGAAAGTGGAAACAATAGTGAAAACGCAAGGTCCAGTCTAAGAACTAGCACGAAGATTAGGGATTTTATTAGAAGGGAAAATTCTCATGATCTTGATGTAACTCAAAAATACAGACATTTGTGGGTTCAATGCGAAATTTGTTATGGATTAAATTATAAGAAAATTTTGAAATCAAGAATGAATATTTGTGAACAATGTGGATATCATTTGAAAATGAGCAGTTCAGATAGAATTGAACTTTTGATTGATCCGGGTACTTGGGATCCTATGGATGAAGACATGGTATCTCGGGATCCCATCGAATTTCATTCGGAGGGCGAACCTTATAAAGGTCGTATTGATTCTTATCAAAGAAAGACAGGATTAACCGAAGCCATTCAAACAGGTATAGGTCAACTAAATGGCATTCCCGTAGCAATTGGGGTTATGGATTTTCAGTTTATGGGGGGTAGTATGGGATCCGTAGTAGGCGAGAAAATCACTCGTTTGATCGAGTATGCTGCCAATAAGTTTTTACCTCTTATTCTAGTGTGTGCTTCCGGGGGAGCGCGTATGCAAGAAGGAAGTTTGAGCTTGATGCAAATGGCTAAAATATCTTCCGCTTTATATGATTATCAATCGAATAAAAAGTTATTTTATATCTCAATCCTTACGTCGCCTACGACTGGGGGCGTGACGGCGAGTTTTGGTATGTTAGGGGATATCATTATTGCTGAACCCAACGCACACATTGCATTTGCAGGTAAAAGAGTAATTGAACAAACATTGAATAAGACAGTACCCGAAGGTTCACAAGCAGCTGAATTTTTATTCCATAAGGGTTTATTCGATTCAATCGTACCGCGTAATCTTTTAAAGGGCGTTCTGAATGAGTTATTTCAGCTCCACGCTTTCTTTCCTTTGAATCATAAATTGAATCATAAATCAAGTAGATCTTTAACTTAATTAAATTATTTAAATTATTTTCTTTCTTTTTATTTCTTTATTTCGGGCAAACAAGTATTTATTTATTGGAATTCAAGGAAAAATCGGAAGAATGGTTTTTTTTGTGACATAACATAAGAGTCAATTTAGAATAGAAGGACATGCAGATGATTTTTTTTTAGCGATATTTATGATTACTCCTAATTTTGATTCCTGATTATTGCTAATCTCTATCAACAAGGTAAAAGAACAAAAATTCTTTCTTACACGAAATTGTTCTTAAATTGGGCTAAGGTAAATAAAAAAGAAAACGAATTTCATTTTCTTTTCTTACCTATCCCTATATATAGAAATATGCAATATAGAAATATGCAAAATATAGAGTCTTGTATATTTCTATATCTCGCATATTTCTATATATAGACTGTCGCGCAAGAATACTCTTTTTTTTTATTATTATTATTAAATTTAAATAAAGTTAAATTAGAAAATGAAAATTATTAATTATTTATAATTATAAGACAAGAAAAAGATAAAAGAATAACAAAGCTTATCCCACAAATATTTTATGTAGAAACACATATATTTCATGTAGAAAAATAAATAAGTCTATTTAGTTAGTTTTACACTACTTACACTTTATTATATATAGTTATTTCCATATACTTAGTATAATCTTAATGATTATAAGATATCTTTCTAACATAACAAAACAATATTATATATGAATAGGTAAAAATATTAATATAACAATTTAATAATTTAATAACAGTTAATTTAATAACAATTAAAAATTCAATATAAGAATAAAAAATAGGTACAAATATTAAATCGAGGTGCCCATTTCTATGACAATTCTCAACAATTTCCCCTCTATTTTTGTGCCTTTAGTGGGGTTAGTATTTCCGGCAATTGCAATGGCTTCTCTATTTCTTTATGTTCAAAAAAACAAGATTTTTTAGATCCGATGGGGGGAAATTTCATCTATTTTTTTTTTCAAGACTTAGACTTGGATCATAACACAGATATCTATTTAGTATAATAGGGTATACCATACAGCTTCCTTCAAACAGAAAGGAAAGGATTCTTAATTTCTATAGGCATAAAGATGATATATGAGTAAATGGTCGATTTGAAAATAAATTACGATCGGATACTTAAACTAACTGTAAAGCCAATATATCCATATGTGTGGAGATAGGGAATCATCCGAGGGGTTTTCTAGTTTTTTAGATTTACGGAATTGGATGAATTTTTCCTAACGATTCACATCAGAATAGCGCGAGTTGATGAAAATGACTTCGGAAACAAAAAAAAGTACAGTCAAATTCGTTTTTGCTAGTCTCCCATTTCCAATAAAATGCAACTGGATCTAGTATGAATTGGCGATCAGAATGTATATGGATAGAACTTATAGCGGGGTCTCGAAAAACAAGTAATTTCTGCTGGGCCTTTATACTTTTTTTAGGTTCATTGGGATTTTTATTGGTTGGGATTTCCAGTTATCTTGACAGAAATTTGATATCTTTATTTCCGTCTCAGCAAATAATTTTTTTTCCACAAGGAATCGTGATGTCTTTCTATGGGATCGCCGGTTTATTTATTAGTTCTTATTTGTGGTGCACAATTTTGTGGAATGTGGGTAGTGGGTATGATCGATTTGATAGAAACGAGGGAATAGTATGTATTTTTCGTTGGGGCTTTCCCGGAAAAAATCGTCGCATCTTACTCCGATTCCTTATGAAAGATGTTCAGTCTATCCGAATAGAAGTTAAAGAGGGTATTTATACTCGGCATGCCCTTTATCTGGAAATCAAAGGACAGGGGGTCATTCCTTTGACTCGTACTGATGAGAATTTGACTCCACGAGAAATTGAGCAAAAAGCAGCGGAATTGGCCTATTTTTTGCGTGTACCAATTGAAGTATTTTGAAATGAACTAAAGAATGACCATTTTTTTAGCAAGAATGAAAAATCCAAGAGTCTCCCTCTTTTTTTCTTTTTTTAGAGTATAAGTTAAAGTTAACGGGTATTTCGTCACAATGCTGATGAACCAAAGAAGATGCATATTAATTATATCTATACAGAACATTTATAAAAAAAAAGCTTTTTTTGTCCGCAAACCAACTCTTTCTTTTATGCGTATGTAAAGTCATTAAATTCAGTAAAAAAAAAATAACTAACAAATTTAAATACTAGACTGATCTCAGAGATCAAAACAAAACATTTCAGAATAATAGATAGAATAAAGAAATTTTTTTAAATTGATACGTTAGATATGGATCGATCATATCTTGTATATTATCTCTACTTTATTTTTGTCAACCGACTCCTCTTTTTTATCTTTTTTATTCCTTAATAAGCAAAGGATTGGAAGACTTAAAATTATAACCCTTCCATCTTATTTTGCTTTTTCCACTTACTTTTGATTATCACACCATTCTTCATAAATTTCTCTTAATTACTCCTGCGGCTATGGGCAGTTGACCGATTTTTTTTTTCAAAATATTTGCTATTTTTTTTGGTAGAAAGGTATTCTTTTATCTCGAAAGCCTAATTTGATTTGAAGTGACTCTTTTGAGCATTCATCGAAAAAAGAGAATTGCTTTGAATTTTTAAGCAATTGGGATATTTGGAAACAATATTATTTTTCTTCATTCGTGTACTCTTTCTTCTTCTTCGGCTATTTCTGTATTCTTTCTAAATTTAAGGACTAACCAACGACTGACAAATAAAAAACGCGGAATGGGTTCAGAGATTTGAAGCCTTGTAATAGAACTTATAATTGATCGAAATATTAAATCGGATAAAGTCGACGAATGAGATGGGTTCATTAAAAATTCACAGACAAAACAATGAAAAAAAAAAAGCATTCTCTCCGTTTCTATATCTTATATCTATAGTCTTTTTGCCCTGGTTAATCTCTTTTTCATTTAATAAAAGTCTGGAATCTTGGATGATTAATTGGTGGAATACCAGTAAATCCGAAACCTTTTTTAATGATAGGCACGAAAAGTTTATTCTAGAAAGATTCATAGAATTAGAGGAACTCTTCTTTTTTGACGAAATGATAAAGGAATACCCGGAAACACATCTACAAAGGTTTCATAGCATAATCCACAAAGAAACGATCCAATTGATCAAGATACACAATGAGGATCGTATCCATACGATTTTTCGCTTCTCGACAAATATAATCTCTTTCCTTATTCTAAGTGGTTATTCTATTCTAGGTAATGAAGAACTTCTTATTCTTAATTCTTGGGTTCAAGAATTCCTATATAATTTAAGTGACACAATAAAAGCTTTTTCTATTCTTTTGGTAACTGATTTATGTATAGGATTCCATTCACCCCACGG